ACTGAAAAAGAATATTTGCCTATAATGTATGATCCTTTCTTGAACGGGCCATATCGCGGAACAATTAAAAAAAGGTTTTCACTTTCAATCATAACTTCTATAGAAAATTTCAAAAAGAGAGTTGGGATGAATAGGATTCATAGTATTCTTCTTCTGTTTCCGTATACAGATTCCCAAGAATTAATCAATGAAATTATAAAAAAAGATATTGGAATAAAAGAAATCAGTAAAACCCCCTCCCGCTGGTCATACAAATTAATCACCGAATTGGAACAACAATCGGGAGAAGATCAAGAAGACGTGCCCTTGGATCATCAAATTCGATCAAGAAAAGCTAAGCGTGTGGTCATTTTTACTGATAACAAGCAAGATATCGACCCTAATACAACGAATACCGAAATTTCGGATCAAACAGACGAACTAGCTTTGATACGTTATTCACAACAATCTGATTTTCGACGAGGCATAATCAAGGGTTCTATACGTGCTCAAAGGCGTAAAATAGTTATTTGGGAGTTGTTTCAAGCAAATGTGCACTCCCCACTTTTTTTGGACAGGATCAAAAAATACCCCCCTTTTTCTTTTGATATCTTCGAACTAACGAAACCCCTTTTTAGAAATTGGATAAAGGGCGTAGCAGAGGTCCAAATTGGGGAGTATGCAACAGAGCAGACAAAAAGAAAAGAGAAGAAAAGAAAAGAAATAGTACAGATAGAAATAGCAGAAGCCTGGGATACCATTCCCTTTGCACAAGGAATAAGAGGTTACATGTTAATAACTCAATCAATTCTTAGAAAATATTTGATATTGCCTTCGTTGATAATAGCCAAAAATATTGGACGTATGTTATTATTTCAACTTCCAGAATGGTTTGAGGATTTACAGGAATGGAATAGAGAAATGCATGTTAAATGTACCTATAATGGTGTTCAATTATCAGAAACAGAATTTCCGCAAAATTGGGTAACAGACGGTATTCAGATTAAAATTCTATTTCCTTTCCATCTGAAACCTTGGCAGAGATCTAACTCTCCTAGAGATCTAATGAAAAAAAAAAAGCAAAAATCTGATTTTTGTTTTTTGACAGTTTGGGGAATGGAAGCTGAACTTCCTTTTGGTTCTCCTAGAAAGCTCCCCTCATTTTTTGAACCCATTATTAAGGAGCTCAATAAAAAAATTGAAAAATTTAAAAAGAAATATTTTCTAGCTCTAAAGATTTTAAAAAGAAAAACAAAATTACTTCTAAAAGTTTTAAAAGAAATAAAAAAATGGATTATGAAAAATGTTATATTTATAAAAAAACGAATAAAAGAACTTAATACAATTCTATTATTTAGGTTTAGATTAAGAGAAGTATATGAATCGAATAAAACTAAAAAAGAAAAAGATTTTCTGATCAGAAATCAAATAATTGATGAATCGTTTAGTCAGATTCAATCTCCGGCTTGGTTAAAATCTTCACTGACAAAAAAAAAAATGAAAGATCTGACTAATAGAATCAATATAATTCGAAATCAAATAGAAAGAATTACAAAAGAGAAAAAAAAAAAAACTCCATCAATAAATATTAGTCTTAACAAAAGAAGTTATAATCCTAAAAAATTAGAGTCACCAAAAAAAATTTGGCAAATATTAAAAAGAAGAAATGCTCAATTAACCTATAAATTCCATTTTTTTATAAAATTTTTCATTGAAAAAATATACATAGATATTTGTTTATCTATCATTAATATTCCCCTAATCAATACACAACTTTTTCTTGAATCAACAAAAAAAATTATTGATCAATACATTTATGAACCAAATCAAGAAAAAACTAATAAAAAAAATCCAAATACAAGTCGTTTTATTTCGACTATAAAAAAGTCACTTGATATTGTTAGTAAAAAAAATTCACATATTTTTAGTGATTTATCCTGCTTGTCACAAGCATATGTATTTTATAGGTTATCTCAAGCCCAAGTTAGAAGAAGTTTGTATAAATTACAATCTGTTCTTCAATATCAGGGAACATCTTTATTTCTTAAGACTGAAATAAAGGATTCTTTTGGAACACAAGGAATATTTCAGACCGAATTAGGGCATAAAAAACCTCATCATTCGAATGACTGGAAAAAATGGTTAAGAGGACATTATCAATATGATTTATCTCAGATTAGATGGTCTAGATTAATACCACAAAGATGGCGGAATAAAATTAGAATTAATAAACGTTGTATGACTATGACTAAAAAAAAAAAAATTTATAAATGGGAGTCATATGAGAAAGACCAATTAAAATTTTACAGAAAAGAAAATATTTCTGAAGTACATTCATTATTGAATGAAAAAGAAAAATTTCCAAAATACAATAGATATGACCTTTTATCATATAAATCCCTTAATTTTGAAAAAAAAAAGGCCTCTTCTATTTATAGGTATGGATTACGATTGGAAATAAATAAGAACCAAGAGCTTTTTTACAATTCTACCATACATAAAGACAACTTTTTTAATATCCTGGAGAGTACTCTTATCAATAGTTATCTAGGAAAAGGCAGTTTTTTATATATCGAAAAAAATGCAGATAGAAAATATTTTGATTGGAAAATCTTAAAATTTTATCTTAAAAAAAAAGCTGATCTTGAAACCTGGATACAAATCGATACCAAGATTAACCAAAGTACTAATAATTACCAAATAGTTGATAAATTTGATAAAAAAGATCTTTTTTATCTTACGATTAATCAAGATAAAAAAAAAAATATCAAAAGGGTCTTTTTTGATTGGATGGGAATGAATGAAGAAATACTAAACCGTCCAATACCAAATTTGGAACTTTGGTTATTCCCAGAATTTTTACAACTATATAATGTATATAAAATAAAACCGTGGATTATACGAAGCAAATTTCTTTTTTTAAATTCGAATAAAAATGAAAATTTTGGGGCAAGTACGAATGAAAACACCAATGAAAAACAAAAAAGGAATTTTTTGATTCGATGGTATAAAAAAATAAAGAATAAAAATAAAGAAGAACCCGTAGGACAAGGCAATCTTGTACTATCAAACCAACAAAAGGGTATTGAAGAAAATGATGCGGAATCAAACAGTAAAAAGCCTAAAAAGAAAAAACAATACAAAAGTAAAACGGAAGCAGAAATGGATCTCTTCCTGAAACGTTATTTGCTTTTTCAATTGAGATGGGACGATTCTTTGAATCAAAGAATAATCAATAATATCAAGGTATATTGTCTCCTGCTTAGACTGAATAATCCAAGAAAAATTACTATATCCTCGATTCAACGGGGAGAACTCTGTTTGGATATAATATTGATTGAACACAATTTAACTTTTCCAGAATTGATGAAAAAGGGACTTTTTATTATCGAACCCACTCGTCTGTCTGTAAAAAATGATGGACAATTTATTATGTATCAAACCATAGGTATTTCCTTGGTTCATAAAAGTAAATACAAAACAAGTAATCAAAGATACCACGAACAAGGATATATTGATAAGACTCATTTTAATGAGTCCATTTCAGAATATCAAAAAAGAAATAGAGATAAAAATGATTTTTATTTGCTTGTTCCTGAAAATATTTTATCATCTAGACGTCGTAGAGAGTTGAGAATTCTCATTTGTTTCAATTCAAAAAGTGGTAAGGGTGCGGATAGAAATCCAGTATGTTATAACAAGAACTGGACAAAAAATATTAGAGATAAAAATGAATTAATTCAATTCAAGTTTTTTCTTTGGCCTAATTATCGATTAGAAGATTTAGCTTGTATTAATCGTTATTGGTTTAATACCAATAACGGCAGTCGTTTTAATATGTTAAGGATACATATGTATCCGCGGTTAAAAACTTACATTTTTCTTTTACCATAGAAGATATATCAAAGCAAACAGTGCCCCCGTGTTATATTCCAATGATAATAATTAATAATGTATCAATTAGATTTAGTGAATTAACAAAATCTTTAATCTAGTAAATCGGAGGTGAGGTTAAATTTGTTCACTTTTTTGAATTCAAAAATAAAATATATGCGTCATACTTCTAAATAAAAAATAAAAATAATTGATAAAATTTGGAATCCATAAATATAAATAAAGAAATTTAGATTATTGTATATATCTATATCGCATTAAAATAAAATGACTAGCATTATTATTACTGATCATTAAAATATATATCTCTAATCTAAAAAGGGGCGGATAAATTTATGGTAAAAAATTCATTCATTTCAATTATTTCTCAAGAAGAAAACAAAGGGTCAGTTGAATTTCAAGTATTCAGTTTTACCAATAAGATACGAAAACTTACTTCTCATTTAGAATTACACAAAAAGGACTATTTATCTCAGAGGGGGTTGCGAAAAATTTTGGGAAAACGTCAACGACTACTGGCTTATTTGTCAAAAAAAAATAAAGTACGTTATAAAGAATTAATTGATCAGTTGGATATTCGAGAAAGAAAAACTCGTTAATTTGCGGAATCTTGGTATTTTTTTCATTCATTTCAATTTTGATAAACTTCCTTTCACTTTCAGCAATTCATGGAAGAATGAATCGATAAAAAACTTATGACTGCGCCAGTTACAAGAAAAGACCTCATGATAGTAAATATGGGTCCTCAGCACCCATCAATGCATGGTGTTCTTCGACTCATCGTTACTCTAGATGGTGAAGATGTTATTGACTGTGAACCAATATTGGGTTATTTACATAGAGGGATGGAGAAAATTGCGGAAAACCGAACAATTATACAATATTTGCCTTATGTAACACGTTGGGATTATTTAGCTACTATGTTCACAGAAGCAATAACTGTGAATGGACCCGAACAGTTAGGAAATATTCAAGTACCTAAAAGAGCTAGCTATATCAGAGTCATTATGTTGGAGTTGAGTCGTATAGCTTCTCATTTGTTATGGCTAGGCCCTTTTATGGCAGATATTGGGGCACAGACCCCCTTCTTCTATATTTTTCGGGAAAGAGAATTAATATATGACCTATTCGAAGCTGCTACTGGTATGCGAATGATGCATAATTATTTTCGTATTGGAGGAGTAACTGCTGATCTACCTTATGGCTGGATAGATAAATGTTTGGATTTTTGCGATTACTTTTTAACAAGGGTTACTGAATATCAAAAGCTTATTACACGGAATCCTATATTTTTAGAACGTGTTGAAGGCGTAGGCATTATTGGTGGAGAAGAAGCAATAAATTGGGGTTTATCAGGACCAATACTACGAGCTTCCGGAATACAATGGGATCTTCGTAAAGTTGATCGCTATGAGTGTTACGACGAATTAGATTGGAAGGTTCAATGGCAAAAAGAGGGGGATTCATTAGCTCGTTATTTAGTACGAATCGGTGAAATGACAGAATCGATAAAAATTATTCAGCAGGCTCTGGAAGGAATCCCAGGGGGTCCCTATGAAAATTTAGAAACCCGGCGTTTTGTTAGAGTAAAAGATCCCGAATGGAATGATTTTGAATATCGATTTATTGGTAAAAAACCTTCTCCGACTTTTGAATTATCGAAACAAGAACTTTATGTGAGAGTCGAAGCCCCAAAAGGAGAATTGGGAATTTTTTTGATAGGAGATCAGACTGTTTTTCCTTGGAGATGGAAAATCCGACCGCCGGGTTTTATCAATTTGCAAATTCTTCCTCATTTAGTTAAAAGAATGAAATTGGCTGATATTATGACAATACTAGGTAGCATAGATATCATTATGGGAGAAGTTGATCGTTGAAATGATAATTGATACAACAGAAATAAAAGCTATCAATTCCTTTTCCAGATTGGAATCCTTAAAAGAACACTACGGAATCATATGGATCCTTGTCTCTATTTTAGCTCTTGTATTAGGAATTATAATTGGCGTACTAGTAATTGTTTGGTTAGAAAGAGAAATTTCTGCGGGGATACAACAACGTATTGGTCCTGAGTATGCCGGACCCTTGGGAATCCTTCAAGCCCTAGCAGATGGTACAAAACTACTTTTCAAAGAGAATATTCTTACATCTAGAGGAGATGCTGGTTTGTTTAGTATTGGACCATCTATAGCAGTCATATCCATTTTACTCAGTTTTTCAGTAATTCCTTTTAGCTATAACCTTGTTCTAACCGATCTTAGTATTGGTGTTTTTTTATGGATTGCTATTTCAAGTATTGCTCCCCTTGGACTTCTTATGTCAGGATATGGATCAAACAATAAATATTCCTTTTTAGGTGGTTTACGGGCTGCTGCCCAATCAATTAGTTATGAAATACCATTAACTCTATGTGTATTATCAATATCTCTACGTGTGATTCGGTGAGCCGTAAAAAATCCCCAAATTTCTTTACTTTCTCGGAAGAAAGTTTAATAAATTAAATTTTTCATTTTTTGATTCATCATTTGAATTGATAAATTAAACCAGATAGTTATATGAGTGAAAGAAAACGGCATGTAAATTTGCAGTAAAGTAAAAAAAATAAGGGTTTGAATCTCATTTCCTATGTACAAGAATTAAGTAAAAGTAGTAGAGACGGTTTACCCCAAGAATGGTTGATTAGTCATCATGACTTGAAGCGGGTTCAAAAGATCAACCATATGGAGTTTTTAATATCTATTACTATAAATGTATTACCATAATGCAAGGTTGAGCAAAAACGGGTGGATGGTTAGGAAGACCAAGATACACAAAGGATTCGTAATGGAGTTTATAGGAGTTATCCAGGAGGATATTTCTGTACAGAAAGGGAATTTGAGTTGGGACTTTAAATTAGTAGAAATGATAAAGAAGTACTCCCCACGATTCCGATCCAGAGTATGTTCCTATCCACTGATTAAATAAATAACTATCATATCAAGAACGAAGTAATCTTTTACTTTGGTTAAAGTCCCCTTTTCTGAGAAAGAAGAATAGGAACGAAATAAATAATAAAAGAGAAAGAAAAGAATTGAAAAAAAAAAGAAATCTTTTTTTCCTGGATACATATTTGTATTTAATTTAAATAAAAAGATAGATTATAGATTGTTGTCATGATTTATGAACACTAATATCGTGTCTAATTCTTTTTTTTTTTTCGTAATCAAAAAATAGGTTGAAATATCTATGTGATATTTTTACAACAAAGTTTTTTATTCAAGGATTCATTAATCAACAAAGAAAAATAAAAATTCTTTAAAGGATAAGATAAATTCAGAAGCACTATTTTATTTATTAAAATATAGCAGACAGAATTCCATTGGTTTAATTCGGAACCTTAGGTAGGGTGTCTATCCTATCTATCAAATATCAAGATTCCAAGCGAAGGTTCTTTAGATTTATTTGTGACCTCTGAGGAGCCGTATGAGGTGAAAATCTCATGTACGGTTCTGAAATAGCGATGGAGCAGTGATGTTATCATCGACTATAATTATCTAACAGTTTAAGTACAGTTGATATAGTTGAAGCGCAATCAAAGTATGGTTTTTGGGGGTGGAATTTGTGGCGTCAACCCATAGGGTTTATCAT